CATTTTGGCGGCATGGCCGAGCGGTAAGGCGGGGGACTGCAAATCCTTTTTCCCCAGTTCAAATCCGGGTGTCGCCTAATCACCAAAAGAATTGACATACCCTCTTCTGTTTTGCTGATAGAATTTGGAAATTTTTTCCCGCGAAAGCAAACGCAAGAAATTGATAAATCTTGATAGTCCTTCCATTACTAACGGAGTGTCTACGTTTAGGGGCCGGGTTTGGAATTCGATTGGATAGAAGGACGAAAATCGAATTTGTAGTTGCGGAAAGGGCAGAAGATACTTTGTATACATATTCATCAAAGTCTTTGAGTACTCTGGTATTCAATCAATAGTAATTCGATTGAATGAGTAATTGGCTTTTACTTATACTTAATAGAATAGATATACCGTTTTTCGTTAATCTCTAGGGAAGAACATAATAAGGCGTCCTCCGATTGTTTCTATGAAACAATAAAGAGACGGTAAGGATTAGATCAAAATAAATTAGATCAAAATAAAATCGGAAAGAGATAGGGTATGGAATAGGTAGTGATCTACCTTTCTTCTATTCTTTTATACTTACTTAATGAAGGGCAACAAAATAAAGAATCTATTTTTCTTATTTCTACATATTCATTTTTCTTATTTCTACATATTCATTTAATATAATTTCTTTGATACTTCCAAGCCAAGGGTGTCTCCGCATATTTTGCTTGTGCTTAATCTTTTCTGGTTATACTAGAACTCTTATAAGACCCCTTCCTTATAAGTTAGAATTGAATTTATTGGATTGTTTCAGCAACGATCTTAGGTCAGAATTTTTGACTCTGCGCCAGTTATTCCACTATTATTTATTAGTGAACAATAATTAAAGAATTCCGTCATAGAGATAGGGGACATAATTCACATGGATATAGTAAACCTCGCCTGGGCTGCTTTAATGGTAGTCTTTACATTTTCCCTTTCACTCGTAGTATGGGGAAGAAGTGGACTCTAGAAGTATTACTAATTGTAATTGAGTTTAGGAATTAAACTTTATCAATTTTTTTTTCTAAATCGTTCAGTTCTGAAAAGCTTTTTTTAGTTGAAATTTCACTAGTTCAACACTATTTCAATTTAAAATTCAATTTTTAAATTGAAATAGAAAATATCTGCATTTCAAAATTTTCGTGGGTTTTAGTGTAGTAATATAGTTTATGAATAGTTTATGAATAATATATATGAAGAATACTCTTTCAATCAAACAAATATTTCAATTATTTCCGTGTTTGTATTTCGAAACTAAAAAGAATAACAAAGTAAAAGAAATACAAATGGTAATAAATTGATTCTAACTAAATTCTTGATCAATTTTCTATTTCGATGAACCCACTCTTACTAAAATTAGATATGGACCGTGAGGAAGAGTTGAACTTTATTTATTTGACCTTTTTCTTTCCTTTTTTATTATTCAAAAAGAAAATAGTTCTGTTATTACATTACGTAGATACACATTTTCTATCGGAAACAACACAGACATCGTAGTTCTCTAACGAGATACTACTACACAGACTAAAATAGTGTCTTGGGCGAGTCACATATTGCGCACTTCCCGTTTATTTTAATATTTTGAAAATTTGATTTAGGTTGTATTTGTTTTATTGAACTCACTGTTCAAACGTTAAAAGAGGTTTACTAATCTAACCCCCTTTTTTTGAAATCCGAAGGAGTTTCCATAGATCATCTGTCAAATGATCTATCAATGACTTCTTCGTCAGAATCCTAGTAAAAAGATTCTTTTTTTTCTTTTATTATACCCGTCATACCCATCAAAAAGGCCCTTGATTCTTTTGATCAGATTCATATTGAAAATAATCAGCAATACAGGAATTAGAATCGAATCGTACGAGTCGTTTTTCTATTATTTCAAATTTATTCAAATCAACACAAATTAAATATAAATACAAGTAAATAAAGCAAAGAAATAGAATTGGGGGGCGCTATATACATATTATACATTATATATAATATGTAATAGATATCCATATATATACCGATATATAGAAATATGACGATACTGTTGTAGATTGATCTCTATTAAATTAACCCGGATTACAATAGAACTTATATACACTACAAATATCCACTACAATAAGAATAGTACCATAGTATGGTAGAAAGAAATATCGGCATCTTTCTACCATACTATCGTATTTCATAGAATACAGCGAATTCTAGTCTACCCGGTTCATTTAAGACGCGAAATTTGAATCCCTTTCTTCTCTATCAATTTTTGATAAGAACTAAAAAGTCAAGTTTAATTCAAATTAATCACCTTGGCTGACTGTTTTTACGTATATTATAAGTAAAAAAGCGGTAGGAACTAGAATAAACAGTGCAGTAGCAATAAATGCGAGAATATTTACTTCCATAATCTCATTGTTTCGTTTTTCTTTAATTTGCAATAACTCGGGAGTTAATCCCATAGAGATAATAAATCTTTCGCTTGGAAATTCAACGGGATGAATTCCATCTCGATGATATCGAATCGGATCAATATCATGAATAACAATATCTGCACTATCAAATCAACTCATGGTCAAGAATTGAATAGTATAACATAGGAAAATCTTTTATCCATACCGAACTCCCAATTTTATTCCTGATCCAACCAATAATTCCTTTTTTATTTATCATTCTTTTTTATTCTTTCTTTTATATAACCTACTGCCCTCTTTGTTCAACCATCTGATGAAGTATCATTGAACCACCCTTACGCTTACCATAGATTCTAAACAATCCTCAATAAACAATAGAATCTAAACTAAATAAAAAATAATAATAATCAAAGAAGGTGGGGGTTCCGTTGAGAATGAAATTCTAGTTACTTTTACAAAAAAAAATCTTTCACAAAAAATCGAGAGCGGAATTGATATATTTTTTTATTGGATCCGTCGGGACTGACGGGGCTCGAACCCGCAGCTTCCGCCTTGACAGGGCGGTGCTCTGACCAATTGAACTACAATCCCAAGTAAATACCATAAATAATAAAATAAAGTATTATGTATACATATTTTTATGATTTTATTCTAACCCCTTTCAATTTTGAATTTAGATTCAAATTGGCGCGTTGGAACAGAGCCGTGAGTGATATATATGATACCCATACGGTATGCGCTTGCGCTTTAGTGAGACAGACCTGGATTACTAGTAATCCTTTCGTTATTGCCCAATAAATGGGATAATTATTTTTTCAATGAAACCTTAGGTTGTATTTTATACTTACAGATCCTTATATGAATAAAGACGATTCTCATATCAAGATCCATTTGTTGGAAAAATGGAGTAAATTAAATAAAGAGTGCTATAGATATAGCAGAGAAGCATTATCTATTGGGGGGTCGGCGGGCATTTCTGAAGAGAACAAAATGGGTTATATGATACCATTTCGTGGTAGATCAGCGGATTTTTGGGCCGAGCTGGATTTGAACCAGCGTAGACATATTGCCAACGAATTTACAGTCCGTCCCCATTAACCGCTCGGGCATCGACCCAGGAAAAATGAATTCCAGGCTTATTGATAATCCACGATCAACTTCCTTTCGTAGTACCCTACCCCCAGGGGAAGTCGAATCCCCGCTGCCTCCTTGAAAGAGAGATGTCCTGGACCACTAGACGATGGGGGCATACCATACTTGAACGGCCGCCCTGATACTATGCAGATAGTATGCATAATTTTTTAAAATTGTCAATATAATAGAATGGAATGGGATGGTATAACTCGATACGGAGGATCTTTCTATCTTTCACGATTCTATATCTATAACATTTTTCCGCCAATAATTTAGTTCAGCGGCTACGCCAAATTTCTTTATCAATCATTCAATGAAATATGTTGGATCTATGTTAAATTAATAGGTACGTGTATCAATTAAATGAATTTCGTTATGATGTCAATTAGGATCGGAAAAAATTCATTGTATTGCTAGTTATCAAATCCAATATAAATAAACCTTTTATTTTACCTATATTCAATTCACTAGTATATCCTTCCCTAGAATTTTATTTACCGCACAGGTAAAATTTTGAATTTCTGAACTAACCGCTATACGTATAAGATATAGACTTATTATAATAAGTCTATATACTAAACTCATACTGACTTTATTCAGTAATTGAATCAAATGAGCCCTTTTAACTCAGCGGTAGAGTAACGCCATGGTAAGGCGTAAGTCATCGGTTCAAATCCGATAAGGGGCTTTTTTTTTTTCATAAATCAAAAAACTCCGGCGGGAATATTCCTATTTTAAGTACAAATAAAGGTATTGTGGATATTTGTAATAAAAAAGGAACAAATTATATAATGTAATATACGTATAATTTAATATCATTGTATAAATTATAACATACTAATAAATTAGAGTATAGTTATAAATTTGCTAATCTTATTATAATGAATTATAAATTATAATAAGATTAGATTAGCAAATTATAATAAATACGGATTAAGCAGTCTCCTTGAATAAAATATTCCTATTACTTTGTTATTTTCCATTATTCCAATTAAATTAATTCGAAATCAACAAAAGAAAAAGTAAGTGGACCTAACCCATTGCATCAGAATTCTATTCACTATTCTGATATAAAAATTCGATAGAGATAAAATTGTATCTTTTTTTTTTTATTATTATTTTCATATTTCTTTGTCCTGCGCGGGAATCTGTCGATATTTCCAATTAAATCTTCTTGTTCCTAAATTAAATCTTCTTGTTCCTAGATGTTCTATAGTAAAAAATTGACACTGAAAAAACGGATCTTCCTTTCCTTTACGGAGAAACATTTATTACAAGTCACAACATACAACATCTTAAAGATCTTTCTTTGATTCCAATTTCCGAACAGAAGATCCCCCTTTTTTTATCTATTTATCTATCGAATATTTAGCAAATCGCTATTTCATGTACTAAAAATTTCCCTCCATATTGATACGATACATATGATACGATATTTTTGTTCCGCTAATGTGATGGAGAATGCAG